GTAATAGTAATAGAAAGAAAAAGTATCTTCAGTTCTTTCCACAACTCTGAAATGAATTTCCCATCATCCTATCCAATAGAATTTCATCGCAGACAGAGTTAGTAGACACTTTCTCAATATTAAGAAAGGTCTAGTGTAAAATAATTAGGGAGTCTTTATAGTCTTTTTTAGAATCTTTTCTTCTACCTTAGTAGACAAAATGGAGTGTCTCTTGGGAACCTTTGGGTACCAATATTTCCGACTTCTTACTTTACATACAGAATTAATTCTCGCTATTTCTTTTATTTGATTCAATTCAGAATAGCCTAAACCAATCATTAATAAGATTGGGTTGCTTCAGATTTATTGGTACCTGTTTGAGCCACACTCAGAACCCAGATTTTGAGAAAAAAGATGACAGTCTTTTTTTATAGGCCAGGCCCTACGGCGGGTTCTCAAAATCAAGTATCGGCAGACCTAGTCCCTTTCCTTTGCCTATGCTTTTGCGGGGCAAGAATTCGTCAAGTTAACAGGATTAAGAAATTCCAAGTCTTTTTTTGTTAATCAGGCGACACCCAGATTCGAACTGGGGGTAAAGGATTTGCAGTCCCCTGCCTTACCACTTGGCCATGCCGCCAATTTCAATCCAAAATGGATAAAATTTTTATTTAGACTATTTATTCTTATTCTATTCCTTATCCCCATTTTGTTTTGATTTGAATTTTTTCCTTTCTTAATTTCTTTTATTTTTGAATCCCTTATTATATTCTTTTTTTCGATTGATTTTATCTCAAAACATCCGTCACTTAACAATTTACCTTCTCTTTTCATTTTTCTTACTTTGAATTCGCGAACAGCTCTGAAATTTGTATCTCCAATTGTATTCCATTAATGGAATACAATTGATTTAGACTAATAATTATCAATTATAAGAAAATAGATGTGTATATGTAAACCCCAGAACAGTGTAAACTCTAGAACAGAAATTTTGATACGTGGATACTGAGCCCGGGTCTCTTTCTTATGCACATATCCCTATATAGAATCTTCGTGCTTCAAATTTTCATTGAATATGAATAGAAAATAGACATTATGATAGAGTGTGACCTAACCTATGTTGCGCCAAGTTCTTTTATGATAAAAGATGTGATATACGGATAGCTAGATAGCTATATTGACATGTACTTCCGAAAGATTAGTGTTATGACTATTACGTACGCAATTCCATTGTCTTTTTCAAATCCTACTACCAAAAAAGATTTGCGAATTCCCTTTTGAACATTCAATTGTGTGTGCTAAAAAAAAGGGAAACTATAGGCTGTTCCTGATTCTTCTGTTTTTATCTCATTCATAGAGAGCAGATTGAATCCTGAATTCATTGATTTTTTATTTTTTGTACCCTGATCGTAATATCATAATAAAAGAATTAGGTAGAAATTGGATCAATTTTGATATTCGATAAAAGACTCTGTCAGCCTAAGTGACAAAATTGTTTCCCAAGAATACTTTATCAATTTCCATTTATTTCTATTTGTACTTGGCTCCAATTCAAACTTGCATTGAAAATGCCCTCCATCTCTCTGTCTTGCATCCGTTCATACGGATGGAGTTGACTAAAAATTTTATGTGATTTAGTAAACAGAATATCCATTCCATCATTGCTAGATCAATCGGTATGGTTCGATGAATAGTGAGCCAATCCAATAATGGGATTTTTTCAATAAAGGGGAAACTTCAGATTAAGATGCTCCAGAATGGCAATGAGGGAATATCCACAATACCTGGATTTAGTCAGATACAATTTGAGGGATTTTGTAGGTTCATTAATCAGGGCTTGATGGAAGAATTTCAGAAGTTTCAAAAAATTGAAGATAGAGATCAAGAAATTGAATTTCAATTATTTGTGGAAACATATCAATTGGTAGAGCCCTTGATAAAAGAAAGAGATGCTGTGTACGAATCACTCACATATTCTTCTGAATTATATGTACCCGCAGTCTTAATTTGGAAAACCGGTAGAAATATGCAAGAACAAACCATTTTTATTGGAAACATCCCTATAATGAATTCTTTTGGAACCTCTATAGTAAATGGAATATACCGAATTGTGATCAACCAAATATTGCAAAGTCCCGGTATTTACTACCGTTCAGAATTGGAACATAACGGAATTTCTGTCTATACCAGTACTATAATATCGGATTGGGGGGGAAGGTTGGAATTAGAAATTGATAGAAAAGCAAGGATATGGGCCCGTGTAAGTAGAAAACAAAAAATATCTATTCTAGTTCTATCATCAGCTATGGGTTCGAATATAAGAGAAATTCTAGATAATGTTTTTTACCCTGAGATTTTCTTGTCTTTCCCAAATGATAAAGAGAAAAAAAAGATTGGGTCAAAAGAAAATGCTATTTTGGAGTTTTATCAACAATTTGCCTGTGTAGGGGGGGATCCGGTATTTTCTGAGTCCTTATGCAAGGAATTACAAAAGAAATTTTTTCAACAAAGATGTGAATTAGGAAAGATTGGTCGACGAAATATGAACCGGAGACTTAATCTTGATATACCCCAAAACAATACATTTTTGTTATCACGAGATCTATTGGCTGCTGTGGATCATTTGATTGGAATGAAATTGGGAATGGGTACACTTGACGATATGAATCACTTGAAAAATAAACGTATTCGTTCTGTAGCAGATCTATTACAGGATCAATTTGGATTGGCTCTTGTTCGTTTAGAAAATGCGGTTCGAGGAACTATATGTGGAGCAATCAGGCATAAATTGATACCGACTCCTCAAAATTTGGTAACTTCAACTTCATTAACAACTACTTATGAATCGTTTTTTGGCCTACACCCTTTATCTCAAGTTTTGGATCGAACTAATCCGTTGACACAAATTGTTCATGGGCGAAAATGGAGTTATTTGGGTCCTGGAGGATTGACGGGACGAACTGCTAGTTTTCGGATACGAGATATCCACCCGAGTCACTATGGACGTATTTGTCCAATTGACACGTCCGAAGGAATTAATGTTGGACTTATTGGATCATTAGCTATTCATGTGAAGGTTGGTTATTGGGGATCTATAGAGAGTCCGTTTTATGAATTATCTGAGAGATCAAAAGAGGCACAGATGGTTTATTTATCACCAAATAGAGATGAATATTATATGGTAGCAGCAGGAAATTCTTTGGCCTTGAATCGGGATATTCAAGAACAACAGGTTGTTCCAGCTCGATATCGTCAAGAATTCCTGACTATTGCATGGGAAGAGATTCATCTTAGAAGCATTTTTCCCTTCCAATATTTTTCTATTGGAGCTTCCCTCATTCCTTTTATCGAACATAATGATGCGAATCGAGCTTTAATGAGTTCTAATATGCAGCGCCAAGCAGTTCCCCTTTCTCGGTCCGAGAAGTGCATTGTTGGAACTGGGTTGGAAGGCCAAACGGCTCTAGATTCGGGGATTTCAGCTATAGCCGAACGCAAGGGAAAAATCATTTATACTGATACTCACAAGATCATTTTCTCAAGTAATGGGGATACTCAAAGCATTTCATTAGTTATGTATAAACGTTCCAACAAAAATACTTGTATGTATCAAAAAACTCAGGTTCGTCGGGGTAAATACATTAAAAAGGGACAAATTCTAGCGGGCGGTGCGGCTACAGCTGGGGGGGAACTCGCTTTAGGAAAAAATGTCTTAGTAGCTTATATGCCATGGGAAGGTTACAATTTTGAAGACGCAGTACTAATTAGTGAACGTCTGGTCTATGAAGATATTTATACTTCTTTTCACATCCGGAAATATGAAATTCAGACTCATGTAACAAGTCAAGGTCCTGAAAGAATTACCAAGGAGATCCCTCATTTAGAGGCTCATTTACTTCGAAATTTAGACAGAAATGGAATTGTGATACTAGGATCTTGGATAGAAACAGGTGATATCTTAGTAGGTAAATTAACACCTCAGACAGCGAACGAATCGTCATATGCACCGGAGGATAGATTATTACGAGCTATACTTGGCATTCAGGTATCCACTTCAAAAGAAACTTCTCTAAGACTACCTATAGGTGGAAGGGGTCGAGTTATTGATGTGAGATGGGTCCATAGAAAGGGGGGTTCCCATTATAATCCAGAAAGAATTTGTGTATATATTTTACAGAAACGTGAAATCAAAGTAGGTGATAAAGTAGCTGGAAGACATGGGAATAAAGGTATAATTTCTAAGATTTTGTCTAGACAAGATATGCCCTATTTGCAAGATGGAACGCCCGTTGATATGGTATTCAACCCATTAGGAGTCCCCTCACGAATGAATGTGGGACAGATATTTGAATGTTCGCTCGGGTTAGCGGGGGATCTGCTAAAGAAACATTATAGAATAGCACCCTTTGATGAGAGATATGAGCAAGAGGCCTCAAGAAAACTCGTGTTTTCTGAATTATATGAAGCCAGTAAGCAAACAAAAAATCCATGGGTATTTGAACCCGAATATCCGGGAAAAAGCAGAATATTTGATGGAAGAACAGGAGATCTTTTTGAACAACCTGTTTTAATAGGAAAGTCCTATATCCTAAAATTAATTCATCAAGTTGATGATAAAATTCATGGACGTTCCAGTGGGCATTACGCACTTGTTACACAACAACCCCTTAGAGGGAGGGCCAAACAAGGGGGACAAAGAGTAGGAGAAATGGAAGTTTGGGCTCTAGAGGGATTTGGTGTTGCTCATATTTTACAAGAGATGCTTACTTATAAATCTGATCATATTAGAGCTCGTCAAGAAGTACTTGGTGCTACGATTATTGGAGCAACAGTACCCAACCCAGAGGGTGCTCCAGAATCTTTTCGATTGCTCGTTCGAGAACTACGATCTTTGTCCCTGGAACTGAATCATTTCCTTGTATCTGAAAAGAACTTCCAGATGAATAGGAAGGAAGCTTGATCTCAATGAATCAGAATTTCGATTCTATGATCGACCAGTATAAACATCAACAACTTCGAATTGA